GGGGGCGGTTGGAACAAAGACACATTTGGTTGTGAATTCCAATGTAGCAGATAAAAGCATATTTCTGCACGGCTCAATCAATAGTTCAAGTCACACACTCCCATAATCCATTTTCTCTTCGGAGAATTCCCTTCAACTATTCGTCCATGTCAAATAAATAATACAATATTGTGGAGTTGAGGGAAAATTTCCAAATACATGTCTTATTCTTTGTCAATAATCCATATTTGTAGCAATGAAATATTATTGTTCCTCCCCCAAGTCAAGTAATAAGATAAATGATTGATTACAAATCTCTATGATCTATATTCTTTATAAAGGACCAGAAATACCTTGCTTACGTATCATTAGAAAATGCATTAACATAAATACGGCAGTAAGAAGAGGTAATACAAAAGTGTGCAAACTATAAAAACGAGTCAAGGTGGACTGTCCCACACTAGCACTTCCGCGCAATAACTCTACTAAAGGCGATCCGATTACCGGAATCGCTTCCGGTACGCCCGTTACAATTTTGACTGCCCAATACCCAATTTGGTCCCAAGGTAAAGAATAACCTGTTACACCAAAAGATGCGGTCAATACAGCCAGAACCACGCCTGTAACCCAAGTCAATTCGCGAGGTTTTTTAAAACCACCTGTGAGATACACACGAAATACGTGCAGGATTATCATTAGGACCATCATACTTGCCGACCATCGATGAACCGATCGGATTAACCAACCAAAGTTAGCTTCCGTCATTATGTATTGAACAGAAGCAAAAGCCTCAGTAACGGTCGGACGGTAGTAAAAAGTCATAGCAAAGCCTGTAGCTACTTGTACTAAAAAACAAGTAAGCGTAATTCCTCCTAGACAATAAAATATGTTGACATGAGGAGGAACATATTTACTAGTTATATCATCTGCAATCGCCTGAATCTCGAGACGTTCTTCGAACCAATCGTAAACTTTATTGAGATAGGTAAACCGAGGAGACTCCCCCTCCGAGAACCGTATATGAGAATTTCATCTCGTACAGCTCAAACAAAAACACCCAAATACTGGGTGAAAAGGGTATGGAATAGAAAATTGGAAACTTCTTAATCTTCTGATTCAATCTTATCTAAAGATACGAAAGAGTCAAAATCAGAAAGCTCTTCTTTGTGGTTATAATTAGAATGCCAAAAAATCAAGTCGGCTCACTTGTCTTTATGTTGATCGTTACAGGCCTCTTGAATCTTCTATTTACCTATTTCTTTTTCTTTGATTTGTTATTTTTATTTGTATGTAATGTGGTTTTACTTTTGTTTTCTTTATTATTGATAGGAATTTTCTTGTTAAGACCCTATGAATCAATTGAAACCTCAGATTCATACTAGAACCACGATGATTCAATAAAACCTTCAAACTAAGTCCAAAGATTCCCCGAGTAAGAACCATTGGATCATCATTTATTCAACGAGGAGAATAAATAAACTTACTAAAAACAAAGAAACGTTTGTCCTTTGAGCAAAATCAAAGCAGAAATGGGAATTTGAAAGATTTTTCTTCTTTCAATTTCGAACTTTTTCTAATTTTTGAATCCGGCCGCGAGGTCTGAATATTAAGTATGAATCATAGTTCGACTACTTCGTGATCTATTTCATGTATTCCGTGCTCCAGATACTAGAATAAATATCCGACGGGGTAAAACCATCTCTATCAAGACGACAGACCCATTCTCTGTACTATCAATAGGATCAATTATAACAAGTCACACACTCATATTCCGGAAATACAGAAACAAAAAAATTGCGCGGTCGAACTACCAAGTCGAACTACCAAAAAAAAATGAGTTAAAATAAAAATCCGGGACCTAAATGCTTCCCTTTTTGTATTTAAAAGCTAGGATTTTGTGGTTCTTGTAACTCTAATTCAGTGAAATTCCATCCAGTAAAACGGAAGAATTATAAATCTCCAAAATAATAGATAGGAATATCGCAAATAGGGCCATTGCGATACCCATCAAAGGAGTAGTTCCCCATCCAGGAGCTACTTTACCATATTCCGAATTCAATGGTTTCAATAAATCCCCTACAGCAGTTCGTCTTGGACCAGATCTAGAACTACCCTCAACAGTTTGTGCAGCCATAAATCCTATTTTGTATTCATTGAGATCTGTTGACTTTGTATACCATTCCGTTGTAAATAAACGATCTTATCATAGATCCATTGTGGTCTTGAAATTATATAAGAATGGAAACAGCAACCCTAGTCGCCATCTCTATATCTGGTTTACTTGTAAGTTTTACTGGGTACGCCTTATATACTGCTTTTGGGCAACCCTCTCAACAACTAAGGGATCCATTCGAAGAACACGGGGACTAGTTGACGTAATGGGCCTCCCAATATTGCAATATTGGGAGGCCCATTACGTCAATTGAGATAATGAAAAATCATTTCATTTTTTTAGTTGGAACTTTAGGTGGTTCTCGAAAAAAGATAGCGAAAAAAATGATCCCTAAAGTCGAGACTAAGAGGAATGTATAAACCAATGCTTCCATAAATTCGATCGCGGTTTACAATTATAGCTTCCATACCTGTTTATTTGGGATTATCTCCCGAATTCAAGAAAAAAGAAGAATCAAAGAAAAGGCGGCGATTTCAATCCAGATTTCTCCAGAACCTTATGTAAAATCACAAACAGAAAATAGAAATCAGAAGCGAAAAATAACAGAGCAATGTTGCATCAGACTATTTGTCTTCTTGTCGTTGGATCTCCAAGTTTTTGGAATGCTCCAAATTCCACTTGAGCATCCAAATCTGGGTCAATACCAGCAAAAACATCTCTGAACAGGGTTCTAGCACCATGCCAAATGTGTCCGAAGAAGAAGAGCAGAGCAAACGAAGCATGTCCAAAAGTAAACCAACCCCTTGGACTGCTACGAAAAACACCATCGGATTTCAAAGTAGCACGGTCTAATTCAAAAATTTCACCCAATTGAGCCCGTCTAGCATATTTTTTCACAGTAGCCGGATCACTATAACTCACTCCATTCAGTTCGCCACCATAGAACTCAACAGTTACACCTACTTGTTCGACACTATACTTCGATTCTGCCCTTCTAAAAGGAACATCGGCCCTAACAATTCCATCTCCGTCTACCAAAACAACTGGAAATGTTTCAAAAAAAGTAGGCATACGACGTACAAAAAGTTCACGCCCTTCTTTATCTCTAAAGATAGGGTGTCCTAACCACCCGACAGCTATTCCATCCCCGTTATCCATTGAACCCGCTCTGAATAATCCCCCTTTCGCCGGATTATTTCCGATGTAATCATAAAAAGCTAATTTTTCAGGAATTTTAGACCAAGCTTCTGATAAACTTTGATTTTCGGCTAGTCCAGCACTAACTCTGCGATATATTTCTTGCTGAAAGTATCCCTGATCCCATTGATAACGGGTGGGACCAAATAATTCGATGGGGGTAGTTGCTGAACCATACCACATAGTTCCAGCAACAACAAAAGCTGCAAAAAAGACAGCAGCGATGCTGCTGGAAAGAACGGTTTCAATATTGCCCATACGTAATCCTTTGTATAGACGTTGAGGCGGACGGACACTAAGATGGAATAAGCCTGCTAAGATGCCCAATGTCCCTGCTGCAATATGATGAGAGGCTATTCCTCCTGGAACAAAAGGATCAAAACCTTCCACACCCCACGCTGGATTTACAGCCTGTACCTTTCCAGTTAGTCCATAAGGGTCGGACACCCATATTCCAGGACCATACAATCCTGTTACATGAAATGCGCCAAACCCAAAACAAGCTACTCCGGAGAGAAATAAATGAATTCCAAAGATCTTAGGCAAATCCAAAGAAGGTTTTCCTGTACGTTCATCACCAAATATTTCTAGATCCCAATACACCCAATGCCAAATAGCTGCCAAGAAGCACAAGCCAGAAAACACAATATGTGCCCCAGCTACACCTTCGTAACTCCAAATACCCGGATTCGTTATCGTCCCTCCTGTAATACTCCAACCGCCCCATGAATTGGTTATTCCTAAACGAGTCATGAAGGGTATAACGAACATACCTTGTCTCCACATTGGATCAAGAACGGGGTCGGAGGGATCAAAAACTGCTAATTCATATAGAGCCATTGAACCGGCCCAACCAGCAACCAGAGCTGTATGCATTATATGTACAGAAAGCAAACGACCGGGATCATTCAATACGACGGTATGAACACGATACCAAGGCAAACCCATGGGAATACCCCTTTATCAACAAAAAATAGACACTATGTAACTTTATTGCATTATTGCATTGAAAAAAAAACTATGCTATGGACCGCCCTTTTTTTTTCAGCCGATTATCTCGGAAAAAGGATTAATATTTGTTCTATTCTTTTAGTATTTAGTAATAATGGAACAGTTCGGTTCGTAGGAAAAAAGAGAAGCAGATCTATTCTATACTCGATAAGTACCAATACGCAATGGGGGTTGATTCCCTTTTCTATGAGCGAATGCATCTATATTTGGTCATCATTCAAAGGGCCTATTCGTAAGAATTTTCCTTTACTTTATTTTCTGAACTTATTCAATCTATATATAAAATCTATATATAAAATATCATAAAAGCCGATATTATTAAGATAATAAGCACATTATTACGCTTCCACATCAAAGTGAAATAGAGTACTTAATTCTTTTTTCTTTCAGTTTATGCCTATTGGTGTTCCAAAAGTCCCTTTTCGAAGTCCCGGAGAGGAAGATGCATCTTGGGTTGACGTATAGTGCGACTTGTCAGATATATTGGGTCATATGGGATTTCCCCATTCTCTCCCTCGATGGAGATATCCTCTGTTTCGCCCCCAAAAACAAAATTGAATTATCAAAAATTTGTAGCGTGAAGCGCAATGAAGTGCAAATAGATCCGTTTTGTGAGGAGGTATCTAGATTAATATAATATTAGTAATTAAAATAATTTATGGTCGGCTTGGCTGGACCAATAAAATGAAGTATCCAGGCTCCGTTTAAAAAACCCAATTGGTAATATATTTATGATTATTACTTATATCATAAACGATTTGATTTCGTTAAATAGGAATGATCTCAAACTGTTAATCAATCGAATCCAAAAGGGAATGAATATGAATACGTCGAATATTTAGCAGAAGGCATGAAAGAAATGAATTGAAAAAAAGGGGGGGTAATAGCAAAAAAAAGACGTGGTATTGGGGTCATTTGTCCTATATGTACAAATCCAAATCGGGCAGATCCTTACTCGGAGTAGAGCATAAACCTAAAAAAATTGAAGAAGCCCATTCAGGAACAAGAAAATGACATCGTGATTTTTGAATCGGATCTCGATGAAAAAATACATCAATGAAAGGTTAGTTCGATAAGTTTAGTGAATTGTTTTTTCTATTATAGGAAAACCCGCCAAAGTCATCGTTCTTGAAAAATGGAAGAAAAGCCCCTTCGCTAGAAGTTAGAAAGAACCCGCTATGAAAAAAGAAAAAGGGCTGGAGTTTACACATTGATTTTTTTCGCATGTTGAACCGTATGCATCAAAAGGTGCCTGTACGGCTCCTAAAGGATAGGATTTTATCCTAATCAACCGACTTTATCGAGAAAGATTACTTTTTTTAGGCCAAGAAGTTGATAGCGAGATCTCGAATCAACTTATTGGTCTTATGGTATATCTCAGTATAGAGAATGATACCGAGGATCTTTATTTGTTTATAAACTCTCCTGGCGGCTGGGTAATACCCGGAATAGCTATTTATGATACTATGCAATTTGTGCGACCAGATGTACACACAATATGCATGGGATTGGCCGCCTCAATGGGGTCTTTTATCCTGGTCGGAGGAGAAATTACCAAACGTCTAGCATTCCCTCACGCTTAGCGCCAATGAGTTTTTTATTTGAGAGAAAAAAGAAGACTATGCCTTCACCATATGAATTATTAATATTCAGTAATAATAGCATGGCACTTCGAATTCGATATCCAAATTCTTTATTGTTTTTTTTTTTTTCAAAAGATTCTCGATTATGTATCGAAAGAGTAGTATGAGACAAACGAAGGGTATTTACGACTTTATCTTACCTATCGTAGGCCTATTTCAGCGTCACAAACTTTTTTCACACCAGAGGATTATTAACAGGATTTAGGTTATCAAAGAGTACAAAAATCAAAAAAAGAAAGAAACTTTGGGATTGCTGAATAACAGCCGAAATAAATATAGAAAGCAACGGGGCCATCATAGTATTTTTTAACTCCTCCAAAAAAAAAGAAGGGTGGTAATTGGATCATTTACGATCTGGGTATAAGAGACCCCATATTTTCTCTTTCTTCGATGAAAGGTAAAAAAGTGAAGTCCATTGGAGAGCCGTATGCAATGCGCAAAAATGCCCGTACGGTTGTTCAATTCTATCTTTTTCTTATTCTTTCTCTCTTCCCCTCCACGGATCGTCGAGCTATAGGAATCTTTTATTATGTTATATTATCTATATCATTTTATTATGTTATCTTATCTATATAATCAGGGTAATGATCCATCAACCTATTGCCGCTTTTTATGAGGCACAAACGGGCGAATTTATCCTGGAAGCGGAAGAACTACTGAAACTGCGCGAAACCCTTACAAGGGTTTATGTACAAAGAACAGGCAAGCCTTTATGGGTTGTATCCGAAGACATGGAAAGGGATGTTTTTATGTCAGCAACAGAAGCCCAAGCTCATGGAATTGTTGATCTTGTAGCGGTTGTATAAAAAATAGCAGTGATTTCACGCAAATACACGATTTCAGCTTTTATCTTCTTACTTCTTAAGGGTTTAATATTCTATTAATCTATTAAATAGAAGAAATTAATCTATTAAATAGAAGAAATTCATAATCGTCCGGTTAGGATCGATCTAAACCAACCCCTAATGTATAATTCAGCATGCCAACTATTAAACAACTTATTAGAAACCCAAGACAGCCAATCAGAAACGTCACGAAATCCCCCGCTCTTGGGGGATGCCCTCAGCGCCGAGGAACATGTACGAGGGTGTATGTGCGACTCGTTTAAATCATGGGTTGAGACAAAACAAAAGAAAGAAAACAAATTTTCCAATATCAATGAAATATCAATGATCAGTACCATTGAATCGGATAGAATGGAAGAACTCCATTCACTATCTAAAACTAAAAAAGATAGATCTATCATATCTTTCTATTGTGTATGAAATTTATGGTTTCCATTGGTGCAAATTCAATCACTTCAATTTGCAATTTAAGATGAGAAAGAATTCCCCATTGGTAACAAATAGTTATCCATTAAGCGGGGGGAAATCCTATTTAAAAAGCGGAAAGATTATCTTTCTACTCTTGCAAGAACGGACTAACAGGGTCAGCTACCCAACCAAACTTCATAATTAAATACCGTTACTGTATAAGGTATATCTCGTTAGGAAAGACCTATTACTGGAAAATTCATGGGTAGAGCCAAAGAGTGGTAACTGTACAAGTTACCAATACAATAGGATTGATTAAATGAAGGAAAGGGCTCCGGTGTATAGAAAGGACCTCACCGTTTAACAAGTAACCATAGAGACGATGGAACCCACAATTTCTTTATCTATTTCTATTTCCTACTTTATTTTATTTCCAATGCGCCTAGAAAAAAGGAAAAAAGTGTGGTCGGGAAGGTTATAGTAGCAAAAGCCATTGGAATTTTCATCTTATAAATTGGAAGAATCCGTTTTGTTATTAATAGACTAGGAAAGGGGAAATGAATAACTGAAAGAAAGGAAATCGATTAGTTATTCATCAAAGTTTCATTTATTCAATGACCAGAATTAGACGAGGATATATAGCTCGGAGACGTAGAACAAAACTTCGTTTATTTGCCTCAAGCTTTCGCGGGGCTCATTCAAGACTTACTCGAACAATTACTCAACAGAAAATAAGAGCTTTGGCTTCGGCTCATCATGATAGAGATAGGAAAAAAAGAGATTTTCGTCGTTTGTGGATCACTCGAATAAATGCAGTAATTCGGCGAAATCGAGTATCCTATATTTATAGTAGATTAATACACAATCTGTATAAGGGGCAGTTGCTTCTTAATCGTAAAATACTTGCACAAATAGCTATATCAAATAGTAATTGTCTTTATATGATTTCCAATGAGATCATAAAATAAGGAGGTTGGAAGGAATCTTCCAGAATCTTTTAAATGGAGTTCTCTGGAGAATGAACTCCGGGAAGGTAGAATCGAAATTACTATGATAAAAAGAAATTACTATGATAAAATCGTCAAAATGAGCGAACACGCTCAATAAAAAAAGATTGATTCTTATTCCCCAATTCGTTTTTTTCTTACAACACAACGGATTCCAGGATTTGTTGACCAAAACATCCAGGTGTTTGAGTTCTGATTGGAATTTTGATTCAATTGAGGAGTAAGCCTATTTTTTTCTGGTTCTAAGACCAGTAGTTCTAGCGGTCGACTCACTTCTTTCAAATTGTTTCTCATTATTAAGAAAGGGTAACGAAGATAAAATACGAGCTTGTTTTATAGCAATAGTAATTAATCGTTGTTCTTTTAAGGTCAATCTATTCACTCGTCTAGATAATATTTTTCCTTGTTCACTAATAAATCGACTAATTAAACTCATGTTTCTATAATCAATTCGATCCCCCGATTGGATCGGGGGCAAACGCCTACGAAAAGATCGCTTGGATTTAAGAAAGAGTCGCTTGGATTTATCCATAATTTTTTGATTCCTTATCCTTAAAATCCTAATCGTTAAAATCGTTAAAATCCTATTCCGATCCAATCAAAAATGATTTCTAAAATCAATTAATAGGATTTGTTTGTCTCTATTTAGTTGTTTCTAGATATCTATCTAATTTTTTTTTCATGTTCCTTGGAAGAGTGACACACAAGGACTCGGTTCGATCTATATCTATTTCTTTATCTCCCCATGAATTGTATGTTTGGAACAATAGGGACAGAATTTTCTCAATTCCAATCGACTAGGTGTATTGTGTCGATTCTTTTGAGTAATATATCTGGAAATACCCGCCAATTCCTTATTAACACCGTTTCGAACACAACTGGTACATTCCAAAATAACCCTTACTCGGACATCTTTACCCTTGGCCATGAACCTCCTTTCGGGTTTTGATTCACCCAACTTTTCTATTTTCCGATCCAAAGCGAATAAGAAGAAAGGAACCAAAAAAACTAGAAGTTGCTAACAACTCAAAATCCAACTCTGAAATAAAGATTTTGTTGCAATCCATATAGTAAATAGTAAGTAATACAAAAATTTCTAACTATATTTCTCCTCACAGTACAGTATTTCATTTAAGTATCTTGTATTGTATGATACTCTTCCCCTAGCCACATTTCCATTTCGCTTTTCTTTTAACTTTCACTCGATTTTGAGTTTAATTGGAGCCTGAACCCGAGTTTCGCTGAGGTTGAATCCCCTCTTTTCTTTCTCGTTCGCCCCTTATTCTATCTATCGAATTCAAAAAAAAAAAAAGAAAAGAGGGGAACGAGAGACAAATATTTGATTCTATCAATACTCTTCTTCACCCCTTTCTATGTCAATAACTAGAATGAAAAAAAAGGAAATGTCAACGCATCGGGGAATAAACGATTGATTTCTATCAATAAACCTGCTAAAGACCCGAACCATAGAGTACTTAGTACCGGGGCCACGGAAAGATATGTTTTTAGATCTCGCATTGAAAATCCTCCTTCTTTTTTTTGTATTCCATATTGTAATCCATTATGGTAAGAGATGTATATGTAGTTAAAGACCCCCTCGATTTGTGTGCGGAATCCCTAATTCAAATTGAAATGTGCAATGATTCGGTAGATAAGATTTTTTTCTTTTTCTTAAAGCAGAAAAATGGGTCCCTTTCCGTCTGAGAATTCCCGATAAAAATATTCATTTATTATATGATATGAGACGAAAAAAAAGAAATACCGAGATCCATTTTGCATATCAATGGAGGAAAGAGAATAAGGATGTGGAAAACAAGACGGGAATTCTCTACAATGATACTGTAGACCAATTGAAAGGGATGTAGCGCAGCTTGGTAGCGCGTTTGTTTTGGGTACAAAATGTCACGGGTTCAAATCCTGTCATCCCTACCTATTACTGTTCAGAGGAACAGTAACGAGAGATCTATTTTGATCGATTCAATTTGGACATACATAATCTTTAATGATATGTGATAGTATACACATGCAAGAAATCTTTATTGGCGTTAGAAAAAAAAAAAAGAATCCCCCCCCTTCTAGTCTTTTCCGTTGTGATAAGAAAGCGCTCTTAGTTCAGTTCGGTAGAACGTGGGTCTCCAAAACCCGATGTCGTAGGTTCAAATCCTACAGAGCGTGATGCCGCTCTTGCCTTGTTAGCTTGGTAGATCAAAATTAGACTAAACTGAAATAATTGAACAGCAATCTGAATTTGACCTTGACCTCCCCCGGATTCAATTAAATAAAATTTTATTAAGTAAGGGGGGGTCAGTTAAAAAAAGAGATGTTAATTAATCAAAGGTCCAACTGATCACCACGTCTGTATTGTAAATATGCGGTTACGAATAATCCAGCCAAAGTAATAGGAATTAGACCTAAGACGATTCCAAATAGAAAAACTTCAATCATTTCAATTTAATTTATTTGAAAGGGGGAAAAGAGAGGTAATATCTATCCCTAAATATTAATCCGTATTGTCTAGGAACCTCAATGCCCAATAATTGGTAATTAACACGGTAAGGAACTCGAGAATATCTGGAATACCACAGAAAGATTTCTTTTTATGAATTATTCATTCAATGAATTTCAAATAAGTCCTATCTTATTCAGACCAATAAATAGAGCCGAAGTTATAGTTAAAGCCGCTAGTAGAAAACCGAAATAACTAGTTATAGTAGGCATGAAGGAGCTAAAGGAAATATCTTCTTTTTCTACATATGTTTCTAAAGCACTTCCCTAAGTTTAAACTTTTAAAAGATACGAGGATAAGCAAAAATACCCTACCAATTGAAAGTTTTTGTTTTTGATTCATCAATCTTTATAGAAGGTACTAACAAAAATCGAGTGGCAGGGATTGAAAACGAAATCAATTCATAATCTTTGACATTTGACATGGACCCATCTCACGATTCCGAATCAAGAGATTCGTTGGGCAACTCTTGAGTAAACTAATATTAAAATAATAATCAAATATTAAAATAATAATAAAAACTGTGTCATATAACTTCATTCCAAAAACGAAATTCTTTTAAAATCAATATGGAACAAACTTGGGGAATCGCTTCCATTTTGTATTTTGATTTTTTATTGTATCTAATAAATTTTAGAGTTTCGAATAAAGAGTGAACTTATACCTTACTTATACCTTATAATACCCTTTCTTTACTTTTTTTTTTCCTTTAGATTCAGCAATAGGTTCATTCCCATAAGATCTCAAATGAGAATAAAAAAAGGTATGGCACGATCAGTCGAAAAAATCAAATTTTGATTTCGGTCCAATTAGATTCTAAAACTAATAATTCCTATTATCTTTTCCTTTCCAGATTTTACATTTTGTCTTTTCATATTCTTTTTATATATATAAAGCATAAAGCGCTTTCTCCTTGTAGTAAAGCCCGTTCTCCTTGTAGTTAGGTCAACAAAAAACTTTGGATTTAATAGAACAAAACAATGCGCCCATCACAAATATCGATTATTAGAAGAGAAGCCTTTATAAGCCTTTTTCTCCTTCTTTTATCGAATCCTATCTACCACCGTTACTTGTTTCTCACCGACTAAGCAATTCCTTAAAAAAAAAAGAGGGGGATTACAACAAAAAACCTCTTCTACACCTACGAAAAGGGGATTTGTAGATTTCACATCTACTTGAAGTGGGGAAATATGATAATCTTCGTCATGAATTATTATTATTAGAAAAAGAAAACAATTCGTCGGATTTCCATTTTACCTGATCTTCAATTTCTAGTCCGAAGCCAATAATGGAAATGTAGAGAAAAGAAACCCCATACTACAGAAATTTGATCAATTTTCTATTGAATGGTACACAGTTATCCATCGATCAGCAAGAAGAAACGAAGAAAACAATTATCTAGCCCCGCATTTCGATACTGATTGAGGTTGCGTTGCTGTGTCAGAAGAAGGATAGCTATACTGATTCGGTATATTCTAAAAATACCCTTGGTACTATATTGACGATCTCACAAAGATGGAAATTCAGTGAATTTCCATTTACTGATCTTATCTTTTACGGAATCGATCCCCCTTTGACTGTACAAGAATATGTGGAGCTCAGCATGTCTGGAAGCACAGGAGAACGTTCTTTTGCTGATATTATTACCAGTATTCGATACTGGGTCATTCATAGCATTACTATACCTTCCCTATTCATTGCGGGTTGGTTATTTGTCAGCACGGGTTTAGCTTACGATGTGTTTGGGAGCCCTCGTCCAAACGAGTATTTTACAGAGAGCCGACAAGGAAT